GCTGGCGTAGCTTAAGCAAAGCGTGACACTGAAGATGTTAAGATTGTCCCTAAAAAGTCCCGCAGGCACAAAGGCTTGGTCCTGACTTTACTATCAGCTTTAGCCCAATTTACACATGCAAGTCTCCGCGCCCCTGTGAGGATGCCCTTAATCCCCCGTCCGGGGACGAGGAGCCGGCATCAGGCACACCCCTTTAGCCCAAAACGCCTTGCTACGCCACACCCTTAAGGGAACTCAGCAGTGATAAACATTAAGCCCATAAGTGAAAACTTGACTTAGTCAGGGCTAAGCAGGGCCGGTAAAACTCGTGCCAGCTACCGCGGTTATACGAGAGGCCCCAGTTGATAGGTGCGGCGTAAAGAGTGGTTATGGAGTATACCCGACTAAAGTCGAAGACCCCCTAGGCTGTCATACGCACCTGAGGGCACGAAGCCCTATCACGAAAGTAGCTTTATTCAAGCCCACCCGACCCCACGACAGCTGAGATACAAACTGGGATTAGATACCCCACTATGCTCAGCCGTAAACTTAGATGTCCCCCCACAACCGACATCCGCCAGGAAACTACGAGCACCAGCTTAAAACCCAAAGGACTTGGCGGTGCCTCAGACCCACCTAGAGGAGCCTGTTCTAGAACCGATAACCCCCGTTAAACCTCACCACCCCTTGTTAATCCCGCCTATATACCGCCGTCGTCAGCTTACCCTGTAAAGGCCCCATAGTAAGCAAAATGGGCAAAACCCAGAACGTCAGGTCGAGGTGTAGCGTACGAGGTGGAAAGAAATGGGCTACATTTTCTGACCCAGAATACTACGAACGGCGCCATGAAACGGACGCCCGAAGGTGGATTTAGCAGTAAAAAGAAAATAGAGAGTTCTTTTGAATCTGGCTCTGAGGCGCGCACACACCGCCCGTCACTCTCCCCGAACCCCCAACCTAAAGATAAATAACAAAATCAACCCAATAAGGGGAGGCAAGTCGTAACATGGTAAGTGTACCGGAAGGTGCACTTGGAGTAACCAGGACGTGGCCGAGACAGTCAAGCATCTCCCTTACACCGAGAAGACATCCATGCAAGTTGGATCATCCTGAGCTCAACAGCTAGCTTAACCATCTAGAATAAGTAAACAACATAAATAACCCAACAAGAACCAAAAATAATAAACAAATCATTTTTCCCCCCTAGTATGGGAGACAGAAAAGGGCCGCAAAGCAATAGAAAAAGTACCGCAAGGGAAAGCTGAAAGAGAAATGAAACAACCCATTTAAGCCTAAAAAAGCAGAGATTAACTCTCGTACCTTTTGCATCATGATTTAGCCAGCACCACCCGAGCAAAGAGACCTTTAGTTCGAAACCCCGAAACCGAGTGAGCTACTCCGAGACAGCCTATCATAGGGCCAACCCGTCTCTGTGGCAAAAGAGTGGGAAGAGCTCCGAGTAGAGGTGACAGACCTACCGAACCCGGTTATAGCTGGTTGCCTAAGAAATGGATAGAAGTTCAGCCCCTCCCCCCTCAGGTCACAACAGTAACACTAATACTAGACCACGAGAGATAAGAGGGAGTTAGTCAGAGGAGGTACAGCTCCTCTGAACCAGGACACAACCTTATCAGGAGGCCAAGGATCACACTCAGTAAGGTCAGTCGTTTCAGTGGGCCTAAAAGCAGCCACCTGCACAGAAAGCGTTAAAGCTCAGACAAGCCAAGAACCTTTTATTCTGATACCCAACCCCCAACCCCCTAATAGTACTAGGCCGCCCTATGCCCCCATAGAAGAGATAATGCTAAAATGAGTAATAAGAAGGACGCCCTTCTCCCAGCACATGTGTAAGTCAGTTCGGACCCCCCACTGACAAATAACGAACTCAGCCCAAGAGAGCCCTGCGGATTAAAACACAGCCTAGAAAGCCCCGCACACACACATCGTTACCCCCACACAGGAGTGCCCATAAGAGGAAAGACCCAAAGGAAAAGAAGGAACTCGGCAAACATAAGCCTCGCCTGTTTACCAAAAACACCGCCTCCTGCAAATTAAAATATAGGAGGTCCCGCCTGCCCTGTGACTCTAAGTTTAACGGCCGCGGTATTTTGACCGTGCGAAGGTAGCGCAATCACTTGTCTTTTAAATGAGGACCTGTATGAATGGCATCACGAGGGCTTAGCTGTCTCCTTTTCCAAGTCAATGAAATTGATCTACCCGTGCAGAAGCGGGTATACTACTACAAGACGAGAAGACCCTGTGGAGCTTAAGACACAAGGGCAGCCACGTCAAACGACCAAACTCAAAGGCAAAAACAAAGTGGGAACATGCCCAACATGTCTTCGGTTGGGGCGACCGCGGGGGAAAAACAAGCCCCCACGTGGACCGGGATTACCCTAAAACCAAGAGACACATCTCTAAGCCTCAGAACATCTGACCATAAATGATCCGGCTAAAGCCGATCAACGAACCAAGTTACCCCAGGGATAACAGCGCAATCCTCTCCCAGAGTCCATATCGACGAGGGGGTTTACGACCTCGATGTTGGATCAGGACATCCTAATGGTGCAGCCGCTATTAAGGGTTCGTTTGTTCAACGATTAAAGTCCTACGTGATCTGAGTTCAGACCGGAGTAATCCAGGTCAGTTTCTATCTGTAACGCTGCTTTTCCTAGTACGAAAGGGCCGGAAAAGAAGGGCCCATACCTCCGGCACGCCCTACCCCGACCTGATGAAAACAACTAAACCAGACAAAGGGGCGCAACTCTTCAGCCCAAGATAAGGGCATGCTGGGGTGGCAGAGCCTGGTAAATGCAAAAGGCCTAAGCCCTTTCCCCCAGAGGTTCAAATCCTCTCCCCAGCCATGCTCACCATTTTACTCACATATCTCATCAACCCCCTCGCTTACATCGTTCCCGTGCTTTTAGCAGTCGCCTTCCTAACTCTTTTAGAACGAAAAGTGCTCGGTTATATGCAACTCCGCAAAGGCCCAAACATTGTAGGCCCCTACGGGCTCCTTCAACCCATTGCAGACGGCGTAAAACTATTTATTAAAGAACCAATTCGTCCTTCTACCTCCTCCCCCTTTCTGTTCCTCGCCACTCCCATGCTAGCCTTAACCCTCGCCCTTACCCTCTGAGCTCCTATGCCCATCCCCTACCCCGTAATTGACCTTAATCTCGGGATCCTCTTTGTCCTGGCCCTCTCCAGCCTAGCGGTCTACTCCATTCTAGGCTCAGGCTGAGCATCCAATTCAAAATACGCCCTAATCGGAGCCCTTCGGGCAGTGGCCCAAACCATCTCCTACGAGGTCAGTCTAGGGCTAATTCTTCTCTCCGTCATTATCTTCACGGGGGGCTTCACCCTACAGACATTCAATGTCGCCCAAGAAAGCATCTGATTACTCATCCCCGCTTGACCCCTCGCCGCCATATGGTACATTTCTACACTTGCAGAGACAAATCGCGCCCCCTTCGACCTGACAGAAGGGGAGTCCGAACTCGTTTCAGGCTTCAATGTAGAATACGCCGGAGGCCCTTTTGCCCTATTCTTCTTAGCCGAGTACGCCAACATCTTACTCATAAACACACTCTCAGCCATCCTATTTTTAGGCGCATCCCACTTTCCATCCTTACCTGAACTAACCGCCGTCAACCTTATAACAAAAGCTGCACTCCTCTCCATCGTCTTTCTGTGGGCACGCGCCTCCTATCCTCGATTTCGATACGACCAGCTCATACACCTAGTCTGAAAAAACTTCTTACCTTTAACCCTAGCCCTTGTATTATGGCACATCGCCCTCCCAGTCGCACTCGCAGGTCTCCCCCCACAGCTATAATCGGCGGAATTGTGCCCGAATATCCAAGGACCATTTTGATAGAATGTCACATGAGGGTTAAAATCCCCCCAATTCCTTAGAAAGAAGGGGCTCGAACCCATGCTCAAGAGATCAAAACTCTAGGTGCTTCCACTACACCACTTTCTAGTAAGGTCAGCTAAGTAAGCTTTTGGGCCCATACCCCAAATATGTTGGTTAAACCCCCTCCCCTACTAATGAATCCCTACGCACTAGCCGTACTATTTTCCAGCCTAGGACTTGGCACCACACTCACCTTTGCCAGCTCCCATTGACTCCTCGCATGAATAGGACTGGAAATCAACACTCTCGCCATCATCCCTCTTATAGCGCAACAACACCATCCCCGAGCAGTAGAAGCTACAACCAAGTATTTTCTCACACAAGCCACAGCCGCGGCTATAATTCTATTTGCAAGCACAACTAACGCTTGAATCCTGGGAGAATGGAGCATCGCCCAGCTTCATCACCCAGTCTCTGCCACAATAGTCATAATCGCCTTAGCCCTAAAGATAGGACTAGCCCCCATACACTTCTGACTGCCAGAAGTACTACAAGGCTTAGACCTCACAACAGGGCTAATCCTCTCCACTTGACAGAAGCTAGCCCCCTTTGCACTAGTCATTCAAATCGCACCCACAATACACCCCCTGGTCCTAACAACCCTCGGGGTCTGCTCCGCCCTCGTGGGCGGGTGGGGAGGGTTAAATCAAACCCAGCTACGTAAAATTTTAGCTTACTCATCCATTGCCCACCTCGGCTGAATAATCATCGTACTTCAATTTGCACCCCACCTGACCCTGTTAGCCCTGGGAACGTACATTGCAATAACCTCAGCAGCATTCCTAACCCTAAAATCAGCTTCCTCTACCAAAATCAATACCCTAGCCCTAGCCTGAGCTAAGACCCCCAGTCTCGCAGCTCTCGCTGCCCTGATACTCCTCTCACTCGGGGGGCTCCCACCCCTCACCGGCTTCATACCTAAGTGGCTAATCCTTCAAGAATTGACCAAACAGGGCCTGCCTCTTACAGCCACCTTCATGGCACTCACAGCCCTCCTCAGCCTATACTTTTACCTACGACTCTGTTACGCTATGGCCCTAACCATTTCCCCCAACACCAACAACTCAACCACCCCTTGACGTCTCCCAAGCACACAAAACACCCTTCCCCTGTCACTAACAACAATCACGGCCCTGGCTCTCCTGCCTCTAACCCCTGCCGCCATAGCACTGGTAACATAGGGGCTTAGGATAACTAAGACCAAGGACCTTCAAAGCCCTAAGCAGGAGTTAAAATCTCCTAGCCCCTGATAAGACTTGCAGGACTTTATCCCACAGCTCCTGAATGCAACCCAGGCGCTTTAATTAAGCTAAAGTCTTCCTAGATGAGAAGGCCTCGATCCTACAAACTCTTAGTTAACAGCTAAGCGCCCAAACCAGTGAGCATCCATCTACCTTTCCCCGCCGAAAGCCGAGCAGGGCGGGGAAAGCCCCGGCAGAGTTCCGTCTGCGCCTTCAGATTTGCAATCTGACGTGATTTCCACCACGGGGCTTGGTAAGGAGAGGACTTAAACCTCTGTCTTCAGGGCTACAACCCGCCGCCTATACTCTCGGCCACCCTACCTGTGGCAATCACACGCTGATTCTTCTCCACCAACCACAAAGACATTGGTACCCTTTATTTAGTATTTGGTGCCTGGGCCGGGATAGTTGGCACAGCTCTTAGCCTTCTAATTCGGGCCGAACTCAGCCAGCCCGGGGCGCTCCTGGGCGATGACCAAATTTATAATGTCATCGTCACAGCACATGCCTTCGTAATGATTTTCTTTATAGTAATACCAATCATAATCGGGGGCTTTGGAAACTGGCTACTCCCTCTAATACTGGGGGCCCCCGACATAGCATTCCCCCGAATAAATAACATAAGCTTTTGGCTCCTCCCTCCCTCACTCCTCCTTCTCCTTTCGTCCTCGGGCGTTGAGGCCGGAGTAGGAACCGGATGAACTGTTTATCCCCCCTTAGCCGGCAACCTGGCTCACGCCGGTGCCTCCGTAGACCTCGCTATTTTCTCCCTCCATCTAGCAGGTGTTTCCTCGATCCTGGGCTCAATTAATTTTATTACCACAATCACAAACATGAAGCCCCCAGCCATCTCCCAATATCAAACACCCTTATTTGTGTGATCTCTTCTCGTTACAACTGTCCTACTCCTCCTGTCCCTCCCCGTGTTAGCCGCAGCTATTACCATGCTCCTTACAGACCGCAATCTCAACACAACGTTCTTTGACCCGGCCGGAGGGGGAGACCCCATCCTGTACCAACACTTATTCTGATTTTTCGGCCACCCAGAAGTTTACATCTTAATTTTGCCCGGATTCGGCATTGTCTCCCACGTCGTCGCCTACTACGCCGGTAAAAAAGAACCGTTCGGATACATAGGTATGGTCTGAGCCATAATGGCCATCGGACTTCTGGGGTTCATTGTTTGAGCCCATCACATGTTTACGGTGGGGATAGACGTAGACACTCGTGCCTATTTCACATCCGCAACAATAATCATCGCCATCCCCACAGGCGTAAAAGTGTTTAGCTGGCTGGCCACACTGCACGGAGGCTCAATTAAATGAGAAACCCCCCTTCTCTGGGCCCTGGGCTTCATCTTTCTTTTCACGGTCGGAGGACTAACAGGAATCGTCCTGTCCAACTCGTCCCTAGACATCGTACTTCATGACACGTACTACGTGGTTGCCCACTTCCATTATGTCCTATCCATGGGGGCTGTCTTCGCAATTATGGCCGGATTCGTACACTGATTCCCCCTTTTTTCAGGGTACACCCTCCATAGCACCTGGTCTAAGATTCACTTTGGGGTCATATTCTTAGGGGTCAATCTCACATTCTTCCCCCAACACTTTCTAGGCTTAGCAGGAATGCCACGACGGTACTCAGACTACCCAGACGCCTACGCCCTCTGAAACACCATTTCCTCGATTGGGTCTATAATTTCTATAGTAGCCGTCATCATGTTCCTATTCATTATTTGGGAAGCATTTGCCGCCAAACGAGAAGTACTGTCAGTCGAACTAACCGCCACAAACGTGGAATGACTACACGGCTGCCCTCCTCCCTATCACACATTTGAAGAACCAGCTTTTGTTCAAGTACAAACAAACTAACGAGAAAGGGAGGAATTGAACCCCCGTACACTGGTTTCAAGCCAGTCGCATAACCACTCTGCCACTTTCTTCTATCAGGACCCTAGTAAAAGGACATTACACTGCCTTGTCAAGGCAGAATTGTGGGTTAAAGCCCCGCGGGTCCTGAGCTTTAAGCTAGAATGGCACATCCCTCACAATTAGGATTCCAAGACGCGGCCTCACCAGTAATAGAAGAGCTTCTCCACTTCCACGACCACGCACTTATAATCGTGCTCCTCATTAGCACCTTCGTCCTTTACATTATCATAGCGATGGTTTCAACTAAACTTACTAACAAGTATATTCTAGACTCCCAAGAAATCGAAATCGTATGAACTATTCTTCCCTCGGTAATCCTTATCTTAATCGCTCTCCCTTCCCTTCGCATTCTCTACCTAATAGATGAAATTAACGACCCCCACCTCACCATCAAAGCAATGGGCCATCAATGATACTGAAGCTACGAATACACGGACTACGAAGACCTGGCCTTTGACTCATACATGATCCCAACACAAGATTTAACTCCCGGACAGTTTCGACTTCTCGAAACAGACCACCGAATAGTCGTCCCCATAGAATCCCCAATCCGAGTTCTAGTCTCAGCCGAAGATGTCTTACACTCATGAACTGTCCCCGCACTAGGCGTGAAAATAGACGCAGTACCGGGCCGCCTAAATCAAACAGCCTTTATCGCCTCCCGCCCCGGGGTGTTCTACGGACAATGCTCTGAAATCTGCGGGGCCAACCACAGCTTTATACCAATCGTGGTAGAAGCAGTCCCCCTCGAACACTTTGAAAACTGATCCTCCCTAATACTTGAAGACGCTTCACTAGAAAGCTAAACCGGGACTAGCGTTAGCCTTTTAAGCTAAAGACTGGTGACTCCCAACCACCTCTAGTGATATGCCCCAATTGAACCCCGCCCCTTGATTCGCCATCTTAGTATTCTCTTGACTAATCTTCCTCATCGTAATCCCCCCCAAAATTCTTGGCCACACCTTTACCAACGAACCAACCGCATTAAGCACAGAAAAGACTAAGCCCGAACCCTGAAATTGACCATGACATTAAGCTTTTTCGATCAGTTTATGAGCCCCACATATCTCGGCATTCCACTAATGGCCTTGGCCCTCACCCTGCCCTGAATTCTCTATCCCACTCCCTCTACTCGCTGACTAAATAATCGCCTTATCACACTACAAGGCTGATTTCTCAACCGTTTTACTCAACAACTACTTCTTCCTCTAAATCTAGGAGGACACAAATGAGCAGCTCTATTTACCTCGCTGATAATCTTCCTCATTACTCTTAACATGCTGGGCCTTCTCCCCTATACCTTTACCCCCACCACCCAGCTGTCCCTAAACATGGGCTTTGCAGTCCCTCTATGACTAGCCACCGTTATTATTGGAATACGAAACCAACCCACCGCCGCACTAGGCCACCTCCTACCAGAAGGAACCCCCACCCCTCTTATTCCTGTTCTAATCATCATCGAAACTATCAGCCTCTTCATCCGGCCCCTAGCATTAGGGGTTCGATTAACTGCCAACCTCACTGCCGGGCACCTCCTCATCCAACTGATCGCCACCGCCGCATTTGTACTCCTGCCAATGATACCCACAGTGGCCATCTTGACAGCCATAGTACTATTTCTTCTCACACTATTGGAAGTAGCAGTTGCTATAATTCAAGCCTACGTATTTGTTTTACTACTAAGCCTCTACCTACAAGAGAACGTCTAATGGCCCACCAAGCACACGCATACCACATGGTTGACCCAAGCCCCTGACCCCTGTCAGGCGCAGTCGCTGCCCTCCTATTAACCTCTGGCCTCGCAGTCTGATTTCACTTCCACTCAATAACACTATTATCCCTCGGGCTACTACTCACCCTTCTCACAATATTCCAATGATGACGAGACGTCATCCGAGAAGGAACATTCCAGGGACACCACACTCCCCCCGTCCAAAAAGGCCTACGCTACGGGATAATTCTATTTATCACATCAGAAGTTTTCTTCTTCTTGGGCTTCTTCTGAGCCTTCTACCACTCAAGCTTAGCACCTACCCCCGAGCTAGGGGGGTGCTGACCCCCAGCCGGGATTATCCCCCTAGACCCATTCGAAGTACCTCTCTTAAACACCGCTGTCCTTCTCGCCTCCGGGGTTACAGTTACTTGAACCCACCACAGCCTCATAGAAGGCAACCGAAAAGAGGCCATCCAATCCCTCGGCCTAACAATTCTGCTAGGCTTCTACTTCACCCTTCTTCAAGCCGTAGAATACTACGAGGCCCCTTTCACCATCGCCGACGGAGTCTACGGATCGACATTCTTTGTGGCCACAGGCTTCCACGGGCTACACGTAATTATCGGGTCTACTTTCCTGGCTGTCTGCCTACTCCGACAAATTCAATACCACTTTACCTCAGAACATCACTTCGGATTTGAAGCCGCCGCATGATATTGACACTTCGTTGACGTCGTCTGACTATTCCTCTACGTATCCATCTACTGATGAGGCTCATAATCTTTCTAGTATCAAAGTCAGTACAAATGACTTCCAATCATTCAGTCTTGGTTAAAGCCCAAGGAAAGATAATGAATTTGATTACAACAATCCTATTAATTACCATCACTCTCTCCACAGTCCTAGCCATCGTGTCTTTCTGACTACCCCAGATAACTCCGGACGCAGAAAAACTTTCACCCTACGAATGCGGTTTTGACCCTCTGGGGTCCGCCCGCCTGCCTTTCTCCCTGCGCTTTTTCCTTATCGCCATTCTCTTCCTTCTCTTTGACTTAGAAATTGCACTTCTACTCCCCCTACCCTGAGGAGATCAACTACTCGCTCCTGTCAACACCTTCCTCTGGGCCGCCGCAGTCCTAGCCCTCCTCACTCTAGGCCTAATCTACGAGTGAGTTCAGGGGGGCTTGGAGTGGGCCGAATAGAAAGTTAGTCCAAACAAGACCTCTGATTTCGGCTCAGAAAATCACGGTTAAAACCCATGACCTTCTTATGACCCCCACACACTTCAGCTTCAGCTCAGCCTTTATTTTGGGGCTTATAGGCCTAGCATTTCACCGCACCCATCTCCTGTCCGCCCTATTATGCCTAGAAGGAATAATGCTATCACTATTTATTGCACTATCCCTCTGGGCGCTTCAGCTAGAGGCAACAGGATACTCTTCAGCCCCCTTACTCCTCTTGGCCTTCTCGGCCTGTGAAGCTAGCGCAGGGCTAGCCTTGCTAGTTGCCACAGCCCGAACCCACGGAACCGACCGCCTTCAAAGCTTAAACCTCCTACAATGCTAAAAATTCTCATCCCAACACTCATACTTTTTCCAACAATCTGGCTGACCCCGACTAAATGACTTTGATCTGCCACAACAGCTCAAAGCCTTTTAATCGCTCTGGCCAGCCTATCCTGATTAAAATGGGACTCCGAAATCGGGTGGTCTTCATCCAATCTCTACCTAGCAACAGACCCCCTCTCCACCCCCCTCCTTGTACTTACTTGCTGACTTCTTCCCCTCATGATCCTGGCTAGCCAAAATCATATCTCTCCTGAGCCCATCAGCCGTCAACGTATATACATTTCCCTTCTAGCATCCCTCCAAACATTCCTCATTATGGCTTTCGGGGCCACTGAAATCATCATGTTCTACGTCATATTTGAAGCCACCCTCCTCCCAACCCTCATCATCATCACCCGATGGGGGAATCAAACAGAACGCCTTAACGCCGGAACATATTTTCTCTTCTACACCCTCGCAGGCTCCCTCCCCCTCCTAGTTGCCCTCTTACTCCTCCAAAACAGCACAGGAACACTATCGATGCTAACATTACAATACTCCCAGCCCCTCCCCCTCTTTTCCTGAGGAGACAAAATCTGATGAGCGGGCTGTCTTATCGCCTTTCTAGTAAAGATGCCCCTATATGGAGTACATCTTTGACTACCCAAAGCTCATGTAGAAGCCCCCATTGCCGGCTCCATGGTTCTAGCCGCCGTTCTTCTAAAATTGGGCGGATACGGCATAATGCGTATAATAGTTATACTAGACCCTCTCTCCAAAGAAATGGCCTACCCCTTTATCGTGCTAGCACTCTGAGGAATTATTATGACCGGCTCCATCTGCCTACGACAAACAGACCTCAAATCACTAATTGCCTACTCCTCCGTAGGTCACATAGGACTGGTAGCCGGAGGCATTCTTATCCAAACCCCATGAGGCTTCACCGGAGCAATCATTCTTATAATCGCACACGGCCTGGCCTCCTCAGCCCTATTCTGCTTAGCCAACACAAGCTACGAACGCACCCACAGCCGGACTATGGTGCTAGCACGAGGACTCCAAATGCTGTTCCCCCTAACAGCCGTCTGATGATTTACCGCTAATCTAGCCAATCTCGCCCTCCCCCCACTCCCTAACCTAATAGGAGAAATTATAATTATTACCACAATATTTAACTGATCGCCCTGAACCCTGGCCCTCACCGGCCTCGGCACCCTAATCACAGCAGGCTATTCATTATACTTGTTCCTCATAACCCAGCGAGGGCCAACTCCCGCCCACATGATTGGGCTTACGCCATACCACACACGAGAGCACCTACTAATAGCCCTACACCTAATCCCCATCCTTTTACTAGTCACAAAGCCCGAGCTCATGTGAGGCTGATGCCACTGTAGACATAGTTTAACTAAAACACTAGATTGTGATTCTAGAGATCGGGGCTAAACCCCCCTTGTCCACCGAGAGAGGCCCGAAGCTGATAGAGGCTGCTACCCCTAAACCCGCGGTTAAACTCCACGGCTCACTCGCGCTTCTAAAGGATAATAGCTTATCCGCTGGTCTTAGGAACCAAAAACTCTCGGTGCAAATCCAAGTAGATGCTATGCAACCAACTACCCTCATTCTCTCAACCAGCCTTGTACTAATCTTTGGACTCCTTCTATACCCCCTTGCCACCACCTTAAGCCCAGGCCCCCGAGAAAACAGCTGAGCCACTACTCACGTCAAAACAGGAGTTAGCACCGCATTCGCAATAAGCCTCCTCCCCCTATTTATCTTTCTCGACCAAGGAGTTGAGACCATTGTCACCAATTGACACTGAATAAACACCGCGACCTTTGACGTCAGTATTAGCCTCAAATTCGACCACTACTCAATCATTTTTACCTCTATCGCCCTCTACGTCACCTGATCTATCTTAGAGTTTGCCTTATGATACATGCACGCAGACCCCCACATAAACCGATTCTTTAAATATCTCCTTCTCTTTCTAGTAGCCATAATCATCCTAGTAACAGCTAACAACATATTTCAACTATTTATCGGCTGAGAAGGAGTTGGTATTATGTCCTTCCTCCTTATCGGGTGGTGGTACGGTCGGGCCGATGCCAACACGGCAGCTCTTCAAGCCGTCCTGTATAATCGAATCGGAGACATCGGACTAATCATAGCCATGGCCTGATTCGCAATAAACCTAAACTCCTGGGAAATCCAACAAATATTCTTCGCATCTAAAGAATTCAACCTAACTCTCCCCCTAATTGGCCTAATCGTTGCAGCTACCGGTAAATCAGCACAATTTGGCCTACATCCCTGGCTACCCTCCGCCATGGAGGGTCCCACTCCGGTCTCTGCCCTTCTACATTCCAGCACGATAGTCGTAGCCGGCATTTTCCTCCTCATTCGCCTTCACCCGCTAATACAAGATAATCAGGTCGCCCTCACCGCCTGCCTCTGCCTAGGCGCACTAACCACCCTATTCACAGCAATCTGCGCCCTCACCCAAAATGACATTAAAAAAATCGTTGCATTCTCCACCTCTAGCCAATTAGGCCTAATAATAGTCACCATCGGGCTTAATCAGCCCCAGCTAGCGTTCCTTCACATCTGCACCCACGCCTTCTTTAAAGCCATACTCTTCTTATGTTCAGGCTCCATTATCCACAGCCTTAACGACGAGCAAGACATTCGAAAAATAGGGGGACTTCACAACCTCATGCCCCTCACCTCCTCCTGCCTCGCCATCGGGAGTCTCGCCCTCACCGGTACTCCCTTCCTAGCCGGCTTTTTCTCAAAAGACGCAATCATCGAAGCCCTCAACACCTCATACCTGAACGCCTGGGCCCTAGCCCTTACTCTTATCGCTACCTCCTTCACTGCAGTCTACAGCTTCCGGCTAGTGTTCTTCGTCTCTATGGGCACTCCACGATTTCTAGCACTTTCACCAATCAATGAAAACAACCCCTCCGTCATCAACCCAATCAAGCGGCTGGCTTGAGGAAGCATCATTGCAGGCCTTATCATCACCTCAAACTTCCTCCCATCCAAAACCCCCATCATAACCATACCCCCTCTCCTTAAACTAGCCGCTCTAACAGTAACAATTGTTGGCCTGCTCACAGCCATCGAGCTGGCCTCCCTAACAAGCAAACAATTCAAAACCACACCGACCATCCCCCTCCACAACTTCTCCAACATGCTAGGATACTTCCCCACAGCCATCCACCGACTAATCCCCAAACTAAACCTCACCCTAGGACAAACCTTCGCCACCCAACTAGTCGACCAAACATGATTTGAAATAGTCGGCCCCAAAGGACTAGCCTCCACTCAACTAAAAATAATCACCACCACAAGCAACGCCCAACGAGGCATGATCAAAACCTATTTAACAATCTTCCTACTTACCGCAACATTAGCCACCCTGCTAGTCACCCTCTAAACCGCCCGAAGCGTTCCACGACTCAAACCCCGGGTTAACTCCAACACCACAAACAAGGTAAGAAGAAGCACCCAGGCACACACCACTAATATCCCACCCCCAGACGAATACATTAGCGCCACCCCGCTTGAGTCCCCTCGCAAGACAAAGAACTCTTTAAACTCTTCCACCACCACCCACGAACTCTCATACCAGCCCCCTCAGAATCAACCGGCAACTAAGACAACCCCCACAAGATAGGCAACTACGTACCCGACTACCGAGCGGTCTCCTCAGCTCTCAGGAAAAGGCTCAGCAGCCAAGGCTGCCGAATAAGCAAACACAACCAACATCCCCCCCAAATAAATTAAAAACAATACTAACGATAGAAAAGTCCCGCCGTGCGCTGCCAAAACCCCACACCCCACCCCCGCCGCCACAACCAACCCCAGAGCAGCAAAATACGGGGCCGGATTAGAAGCCACGGCAACCAACCCCACAACCAGCCCTAACAGAAATAAAGACACAAGATAAGTCATAATTCCCCCCCGGACTCTAACCGAGACCAGTGACTTGAAAAACCACCGTTGTACTTCAACTACGGGAACCTTAATGGCAAGCCTGCGAAAAACTCACCCTTTACTAAAAATTGCTAACGACGCATTAGTTGACCTCCCCACCCCTTCTAATATCTCAGTCTGATGAAATTTTGGATCCCTCCTCGGATTATGCCTAATCGCACAAATCCTAACTGGCCTATTTTTAGCCATACACTACACTGCCGACATCTCCACCGCCTACTCCTCTGTCACCCACATTTGTCGAGACGTCACCTACGGCTGACTAATCCGGAGCATACATGCTAACGGGGCTTCTTTCTTCTTTATTTGCCTCTACATCCACATCGCCCGAGGCCTATACTACGGGTCCTACCTCTACCAAGAGACATGAAACATTGGAGTAGTCCTCTTCCTCCTAACCATAGTAACCGCCTTTGTCGGCTACGTCCTCCCCTGAGGCCAAATATCATTCTGAGGGGCCACAGTCATTACCAACCTGATGTCCGCCGTACCCTCCATCGGAAACGAATTGGTTCAATGAATCTGGGGCGGCTTCTCCGTAGACAATGCAACCCTCACCCGATTCTTCGCCTTTCACTTCCTCTTCCCATTCGTAATTGTAGCGGCAACGGTCATTCACCTTCTCTTTCTCCACGAGACCGGGTCAAACAACCCAGCGGGTCTAAACTCAGACGCCGATAAAATTTCTTTCCACCCTTACTTTTCATACAAAGACCTCCTGGGGTTCGCAGTCCTTCTTACAGCCCTTACAGCCCTGGCCCTCTTCTGACCTAACCTTCTTGGCGATCCGGACAACTTCGTCCCCGCTAACCCCCTGGTAACCCCACCCCACATCAAGCCAGAGTGATACTTTCTCTTCGCATACGCCATCCTACGATCTATCCCCAACAAGCTAGGGGGCGTCTTAGCGCTCCTGGCCTCTATCCTAGTACTTCTGGTTGTTCCTGTTCTCCACACGTCCAAACAACGAGGACTCACCTTTCGACCGGCCACACAATTCCTTTTCTGGGCCCTAGTCGCAGACCTCCTAATCCTAACCTGGATTGGGGGCATACCAGTGGAGCATCCGTACGTCCTTATCGGCCTAATCGCATCCGTACTATATTTTTCCCTATTCTTAATCTTCATACCCATTGCAGGGTGAGCCGAAAACAAGGCACTTGAATGATACTGCCCTAGTAGCTTAGCCTAAAAGCGCCGGTCTTGTAATCCGGAAACCGGGGGTTAAAATCCCCCCTAGTGCCCAAAGAGAGGAGATTTTAACTCCCACCCCTGGCTCCCAAAGCCAGGATTCTAAGTTAAACTACTCTCTGGCGCCGTCGGCTAAACCGCCGGCGTATAGTCCTGGAAGCAGTATATGTATATAATACCTTATATGTAGTACCCCATACTTGCTAGGGACCTATTACAATGATGTTACTACATCTATGTACACGGGCATATAATATGTCAGGGGGTACATATAATGCATAATTTTACATTAATGAATCTTAGGACATTCAGGTCATTGTGACATCAGTGCGATAACACACACATGTATCAACCTCCGACTAAGACATACATAAGCATTCTCCTAAACTTCACGGGTAAGTTAATCTAAGCTGATAAATCGAATATGCCTCATAACTCCATTTAAACATCCTATATCCCATATCAGCCAAAATAGGACCAGAAATAATTAATGTAGTAAGAAACCACCAACTGGTTTATTTCTGAATGTACATGTTGCATGATGGATCAGGGGCATAAACTGTAGGGGTTGCCCCGGTTTCACTATTACTGGCATCTGGCTCCTATTTCAGGTCCATATGTTCTAAACTCCCCGCTCGGATAATTATACTGGCATCTGGTTAATGGTGGCGACCTTCACAATCCATGACTCACCAAGCCAAGGCATTCATTTATATGCATTTGGTTCTTTTTTTAGGTTTTCCTTTCATTTGGCATGTGCGACACCTTTAGTAGATAGCAGACAAGGTCGTACATGCTCTTGCTCTTCACAATACCCTACTGTAACACTAAGAAAACATTCAATAAAGAATCACATTAATCTCAATCAAGTGCATAAAGAATGGTCCCCTAACCCAAAGTTCTTTAACATCTCCCCTTTGAGAATCTAGGGGTTTTTGCGCGACAAACCCCCCTACCCCCCTTCGCCGAACAAGTCCTATACTCCTGCCAAACCCCCTAAAACAGGAAAGGCTCGAACGGCAACTTCAACGAGTAATCATGTGTATTGAAGCATATATACATTGTCGTGAACCAAAACGCAATGTACAT